TACGAACAATCAACCCTAATTATAAAACTAGATAAAGAAGGATCTTTGCTTCACAGCTCAGGTAATAAAGAGAATTTCATTTTATTAGTCTGTTTTTATGTTATTTCGTACTGGCCAATTCCTTTGTTTGTGGGAGCGTTTTCCTACGAGAGGTAATGAAGAATTATAGAATGTATTGTTATCCCTATGCCTAGATCGCAGATAAATGGAAATTTTATTGATAAAACCTTTTCAATTATAGCCAATATCTTATTACGAATAATTCCGACAACTTCAGGAGAGAAAGAGGCATTTACTTACTACAGAGATGGTGCGATTTGATTTTTTTTATCATCCAACGACACACGATTTGGGCTATAAAGAAAAAAGATTACTGAAATAAATCTACACTTGTTGAAGGTGAAGTTTATAAATAGAGCAATTCCTTCTGTCGTGTATCCTCGAGTAATGCCGCCTCAGATGCTTCAATTGTCGATTGGAGTATTGAGCGCAAGGTTACACCTATTATAGGTTCTATATTACAGGTTAATCCTTACTTTACTAGTACCAATAGGGGGCATATGGGAAAAAGCACTACACCTAGAAATCAACAACACCAAAACTTTGTTATTTATTAAAGATTAACCCCTTTCTCCTTATCAGGGTTGGGGCTAACAAGAATGGCTGGGACAACAAACATCCATCTCGTTGGTACTTTGGATACCCGTAAAACCATCGAAGATTGTTGAAGTGACCAATTCCTGTAAATTAGTGAGCGTTGAGGACAAAGAAATTGTTGGAGTTACCATTTCTATCTAAGCCTAACACGCTTGATGGTAAGAAAAAATCTTTTGCAGAAAGGTTGGCTAGAGATTTCTTGTAAAAACACTAGCCCCGCTCAGTTTATAATCAGAATATTTTGAGTCTTAATAAGTTATTATTCTTATTATGTACATAAAATAAAGGAGGAGCCGTATGAGATGAAAATCTCATGTACGGTTCTGGAACGGAGATTCGTGGAATCGAATGACGACCGTAACGGATGTCGGCGCAATCCGAGGGAAATTATGCGGAAGCTTTACAGAATTATTATGAAGCTATGCGACTAGAAAAAGATCCCTATGATCGAAGTTATATACTCTATAATATAGGACTTATCCATACAAGTAATGGAGAACATACCAAAGCTTTAGAATATTATTTTCGAGCACTAGAACGAAACCCATTCTTACCCCAAGCTTTTAATAATATGGCCGTGATCTGTCATTACGTGCGACTCTCTCTACTATAGAAAAGAAAATAAAAAAGCATTAAATACTATATATAAAAAGGGCTTTCTACATATATATCGTCCAAAATAACGATTTATATCAGCTGTAGCAAAGAAAACAACTTCATATCAAAGTCAAAATATGAAGAAATGGATATGCCTAGATACTTTATTCTATGGATAAAGAATCTAATTGATAGAAGAAGCACCGTAAAGATCAATTAGCGAGGTTTTGGTCCGATACAATAAGAACTGCTTACTTATATCGTTGTCATGATATGAAAAAAGTTAGGAATCAACTTATGTAATAGAGTTGGTCCACTAGGGAGCAGCGGTGTAGCATCAGATCCCAAAGAGAGTAAGTCGTTTCTTTCTTATGAAGGAAAGTCTTTTTCAAGGATTCTATATAAATTTCTATATGAAATTGAGATAGTTACCTTTCAGAGAATTCTAATGATACTATAGGTAAAAAAAACCATGTTTTAGTCTTCGGAAGGTGGGATAAAAGATAAAACGAAAACTTATTAGTAATCCAAATTTTCGTTTTAAACTTATGTAATTAATCTCTTTTGGTTAACCCGCTAAAAAGGATATGGGTCTCTGGATCTATGATAAATTTCGTTGAATTAGATTAGGTATGGTCGATTAAAAGGGGATACCAAAAGAATTGACTGCTGAGCCGTATGAGGTAGTAAACTCTCAAGTACGGTTCTAAGGGAAGGAATTGACCCACCTATTCCGACCGGGGAGAACAGGCCATTCGACAAGGAGATTCTGAAATTGCAGAGGCTTGGTTCGATCAAGCCGCTGAGTATTGGAAACAAGCTATAGCACTTACTCCCGGGAATTATATTGAGGCTCATAACTGGTTGAAGATCACGAGGCGTTTCGAGTAATAAGATTCGTGTTATGTTATAATGAATTGTTTGCTGTCCCTCGCAGTCTGATCATTCTTCTTGGAAAATCCATTTCATTATCAACCTTCTAAGATCATTCTATCGTGTCTGGTATTCCGTAGGGATAACTGAGAAACATGTAGAGTAGAGAAACTGGATATATCCAGTTTCTCTACTCTATAAAATTAATAAAAGAGACCCTCGAATGACTAAATATGGATACTGGTATGTCTCTTAGTAATAAGCACTCGTGTGATTTGGATTTAGAATAGAATAATATAATAGTAATATGTTCTTTAGAAAACAGAAAGTTGTTCCATCTAGAAACTTTGAATTAAGATATAAATACACTAGA